GTATTGAAAACGAATACTAGTTCACAAATCAGCAGTTATGGAAGAGTTCATTTCAAAGGAAGCGTCGCCCTAAGTGATAACGGGGGGAAGCGGCTTCTTAGGCACAGAAGAAAAAGCAAGCGCGCCTATCGGCTACATTTAGGGGCGGGATCCGCCCAAGAACAACCAGTCTTGTGGTGGTACGGAAGGCACGGACTCCGCGAACGTCCCGCGCCCCCTTTACTAATACCATCCCCAATATGAAAAGTGGCATCATATACAGTATGACCAGCTTCGGAGGATGGCTGTGCTTCCAATTAATTATGTGAATGAACTGCACTCTCGATTCCCTTCCAAAATCTGTCTTTCAGTGCGCCAGCTCATTAGCATCTTCATTACGTTCACGAAGGAGGCATGCTCTAGACATACTTTAATCTGGACGGACGGCCTTTCACCAACGAGACTCGTCGAAAGATTGAATGTCAAACTTTGCTGTGAGAGAGCATATCGAGAAAGACCCAACCCAGGGGTCATTCCTTCTTTGATCGATTGTTCCGGTCGCTTCCCCGGACCTACTTCTTTGTTTTGTAATCCAGCCACTTTACAATCTTCATGATTCAACCTTTGCCCTCCTGTCTTTCCTCTCTCAAAGGGCGCACGGACCATTCTCTCTGAGCAACTACCCGAAAACCGCTTTCCTAAAGTCTCTTTTCTTCTCTTCAGTAACTTGAAGCCAAAATCAAGTGAATAACTTCACTTTGATTCCTGCACCTCTTGGCTCCGTTTCTGATCCAAGAAGGCTGACAAATGATAAATCAGGTAGAGATGGGAATGATACTGGTCAAACAAAATGGATGTGTCAGATTCCGTCATTGGATGTTTCCAAGTTTGTATCCCCTTCGCTTTCTCTTAACTGAACAAGGTTGTACAGCTGGAAAGGATGCCCTGAAAAACTACTGAAGATAAGTAAGTATTCGATGAACATTCTTTGTTGAGAAGGATCAACCCAAGGCACGCAAGCCCTAGCGGAGATCCTGGCACAAAACCTGTGAATGTGACGTAAGGGGAGTGCGCCTAAGAAAGCCTTTATATTATGCCCTTGACCGTAGATCGTTACCAACAGAGGACCGGGCAGTTGATATCGAAATTCCAGATTCAAAATTCCCGGCTTTCCTTCGCCAATCAAGCGCGGGACGTACTACTGATTGATTCCAGACCAGTTTGACCGGGGAAGAATAGAACGGAAAACAAGCAAAGCGAATTCCAATGATTCGAGATCTGGGGATAGCGCATTGAGCTAAGCAGCAGAAATGAGACCTAAAGCGCCGACGCTTGTCCGCTGACTCCTCTATTTATAGATTGATATTCTATGATGGACGAAAGAAAGCCTCGAGCTCTAGTAGCCGAGCCCTATGAGAGCTAAGCTCCTCTTTTGGCTTAAGAAAGATGATCGTAAAAACGAGATCTTTCATCAGCCAGGCCAGACCAAGTGACATACTCCAGATGAGTGGCCGATCCCAATTTATGGAGAAGATCCAGATTCAGATGAAGTCGCAGGCCATATTGGAATGAAAGGTAAGCCGCTTCGCCTCTGTCTGCCTATCCTCTTTTTTCTTCCTTTGTTGCCGTTTCCAGACATGGGATAAACTATAGGAATGAATGAGGTACTGCTGACCAGGTGAGAGAGATCTTCCTAATTGCACCAGCAGAGCCGGAGTAAGCGGATTGGCGTTACGTTATCAGATCCAGATGAGCTCAGAGCCATAGCCTATGCGAGCCTTACCGGAGCTCTTGTACATTTTTCAGTTTCCCTATGAGAGATCCGGCCGAAAAGGCCTATTTGAGAGACTTATTCTCGGTATAAATAGAAATACCCTAAAAAAGAGCTTGAAGAGGCACTATAAACATGAGGAGGGCATAGTGATTTACAACCACCCTCACTCCGGAAAGGAAGGAGAGAGCTCAGAGGGCAAAGGAAGTTTTCTTTCAAGTCAAGAAGCTTGTCGTCTTACTGATTGAGCACTTGGCGGGGCAGGAGTAGATTGACCAAGGATGGGATTCGCGCATACCATAAACTCCCAGTCGTGAACTTCCTTTACCTTTACAAAACCAAGAAAGTAAACGAGAGGAAGGGGAGTATTCATTATACAGGATGGAGAATCGATAGACCTCTTCCCTATTGTCGACAGATAGGCTCGTACTTCTTTTCTTCTTCCTCTTGAAAGTTCTCTCCCTTCATTGATTGATCTCGTTCCCACTGAAAGAGAAAGAGAAGGTTCCCTCTACTTCAAGGGGAATCGAAGAAGGCACTGAAAGAGATAGTGAAACTGGGGCAAGAAGAACTGAAGGCTCAAAAGATTCAATGATTGCTGCTGGTAGCCGGTCTGCCGGTCGATAAGCAGCAGCTACAGGACGAGAGCTAAGCTCGCCAGCCGCCAACCAAGCCAATGCGCCATCCCTATCCCTTCCCGATGTCGCTTCCTTTGATTTGAATTAATGAGGAACGAAGGCGCATGCAAGAGAAAAGAAAGCCCCTATTTGGGCATGAGCCCTAGTACATTGACCTCTCGCAGACCTGAAACTCCAGTTTTTGGCTATTGAAAAATCAAATCATAGAAACGAACAAAGCCATATATATAGATTCTCAATAAGGGAGGAACTCGACCTCTTCCTTGGAAGACCCTGTACTGCTAAAGAAAAGGGGCTATGGAGATGAATGCCCGTACCGTAGATCGAGGCTGAGCTGGTGGCCAATGAGATTTGCTAACCAAGCTTGTGAAAGGGAGGAAAAAGCACCAGCCGGCCAGGAATGATGACCAATTGCTGGGGGTCGATTTCCTCTTCCTTCCAGATGAACGGGAAGGGGAGAACGAAGGGGAAGGGAAAGATTCCTGGTTGTACAGTGGGACCCCTTTCTCGACCAATTGATTAGCCAGACCTCTTTCGTCACCCAACAACTTTCATTCCCGTTGAAGCATCCCCATTTTCGTCTTAGGCGAACCGAAACGATTCATTTGCATTTGACCACTATGATCTTTCACGACTTGACCTCTTTAAGAAACCATTTCTTTTCAATGGAACCTGTGAGACCTATTTGCTTCTTTTACGACTTATTCAACCCGAAAAACCTCAACCTCCGTGTTCAGCAATCAGAACCGTCTCGTCAATGATAGCACTCCCTATCCTTTGTCAAGGATCGAAATAAAAAGATAAAAAGATTTAGGAAGGCCACTTGAAGAAAAAGAGTTTCCGCCAAGGCGCGCACCCATTGTTCGGACCCAGAAACGGGCAAAAGCTGGAAAATAAGTCCAAAGAAAACGAAGAAGAATTTGATTTTTCCTTCAAAAATAAGAAAGAGACAGTCATCAGTAAATTTCGAGACCTTTCGGTCATTGTCTCGGTCATTGTCATTGATGCGCATTATAATAGTAAGTAGCGTGAAAATTAGTATTAAAAACGCGTAAATATATATTATATATATGGCGGCTTCTTTGTTTTCTGTTACAAAACAAAGAAAGAGTTGATTAATAAGATAGAAAAGAGAAGCGAGAATGTGTTCTTTACCACTGGTTGCTACGAAAAAAAAGAAAAAGGCCAAAGCCCCGGAGAGGGGGAAGAGTATGCCTTTCAGCATGACGGGGCCCGGCCAGATACAGCCAAAGATAATTGTAATATAGATCGCCACTAATAAGGGACGATTTTTGCGCCATTTTCGCAAACCGTAAACGAAATATGTTTGAATAAAGAGAGCTGGGCCATAATCAGCAAATAGAAAAACTCTTCCCAGCATGACTAAAAAAAAGAGAAAATCTACCGGTAAGAATAATAGGGCGGAGAGATAGATTAAAATAGAGAGAAAGACTTCCGTGGGCTCGGCTATATTCCACAAAGTAGCGGCCGAAAGGGAACTCAAAAAAAGGCCATTTAAACAGAATTCCTTTTCAAAGGGGGTAGAGGCCAGACCAACAAAATAAAGAGCGGCGCTCCCCCCCAGGATTCGAATGACTTTTACCTTTCCTAAGAAAAGGTCCGAAGGCACTGGGATAACAACCAGCGCGGCGTAGACCGTCAACCAGAAAACAAAGTATTTGAGACTTTTGAAGTTCCATCGGCCGGCTAACCCTAAATGAGAAACCCCATTAAACAGATGATAGGACCGGGCTAAGGCCGTTAGTGTCGCTCCTATTAGCATGAGTTTTGATGAATAAAAGAAGAATTGGTAGAAAGGATGATAGGTGAAGCAAATCAAACCCATTTTAAGATAAAGAAGATAAAAAAACAAAACTATAGTGACAAGCAAAACTCCGGAAATTCTATTGAAAATGGAAAAGGTCGAACTATTGGAAGCAAATTTGCCTCTAAATATTGGTTCTATCCTAAGAAGCGATCGAAATAACTGTTGCATGTTCAGCAGTTAAATAGAAGCTTCCACCACCACAACCTCAGCGGTCATGATGACAACCTCTCCTAACGATCTATTCGACCGTCGGCCCTCTTAAGGTGGAGAGTGGGGCTTCCGCGTCACCCCATGCGGAGCCATACAAGAGTATGACCACCGCTTCTTAAAGATAGACCAAATCCGCATTTGAAAGCCTGGGATCCTGTCCCTTGGACGACTTTAGTAAAGGGAGAATGGCAACTGGGCCCCGCAGTGGTAGAACCTGGTGAACCGGGCGTACATTTCTTTTATTCTCTTACGATATTTCTACTCAGCTTGAAAAGGCTTGAAAAGAAGCCTCAAGCCGATAAGAGCTCTTCATCATGTTCGACAATTTCTAAAGAAGAACTGAGAGTGATTGACCTCACGGCACACATGCTATATGTTCATGCCAAAAAAGGCGAGATTTTCGATTCTTAATTAAAGGAGCGAAGCGCTTAGTGGTTGAAGTAGAGGAGAGCTAGAATGAGTCAATTTTCCTAGGGAAAGCACACAAGCAGGAAGGAAGAATCGAAAAGGCACTTTATCTCCCATTTAGGAATGAGCTTTCAGGCCTACAAAAAGAGTGCCTAGCCAGAGAGTGGAAATGCTCCCGCGAAGCCGGTCAGGCCTTATCTAGCTTAAAAGGCATACTGTCCCTACGAAAGCATCCATTTCATGAGTTGAACTGGCTCTGCTCCTTGCTGGAGGAAAAATGAACGATATTATGTATGTTATTCGAAGCCTTTTAGAAGTCCGAGCTTTCCTTTCAATTCGTGTAGCGAGGTCCTCTTCTTGCTTTTGTGCCCTAGCATTCTACTGGATAGCTCCTACCCTTCCTTTATCCTCCTTGCGCTATGAATTGGCTTTCTTGTTGTTAATGGGCAGACAAACTTATGACCCAGACGTGGGTGGGCTTTTTTCTAAGGAAAAAGTATGACCTTAATCTACTTTCTCGGGTATCTAGCTTACGGAAGACAAGGTCTTGACGTTCTATAGATGAACTAGCATAACAGACATGCTTGAATTTAGAAAGGCAAGACAACTCTGAATCACTCGTTGAATACAAAGACAAAGCAACTTTCGCCCTATCCTGACGGGAAGGGAACTTATGAAGAAGACTGACCTGTGCTCTTCCTGTAATCTGACCTTACTATAGCTTTCTTAAAGCTTTTGGCTTATTGATCTCCAACTGTATTTGTATTCGTATCTGGTAATTCTCTTTCTAGTGGATCAAGATATTCGAGGCTAATCCACTCTTCCTTGAAACTTGGAAATCGCCCTTTATTTAAACTTTTTTAACTTATAAATGAGTTGCTTCTCGACTCGACTGACTCACACTCCTCTCCTATCTTTTTAAGAGCTGCCATGGGCATTTTTCTTTCCTTGGATGCTATAAGAATGGGCTGGCTCTTGCCCCATGAAAAAGGATGAAAATTGACAAATCCATTAAGAGTATCATTTGTCACTTCTCTTGATTTCCCACCCACCTACCTATCATCTATCAGTCTCCTGAAGCTCCCCCGCTTGGTAGCTAATCCCGCTCGTTGGTATCTGGGAGTCTAGATCTTAGCTTATCTTATACTCTCTATACTTCGCATTTCCTTGAGCCTTTCTACTTATAGACCTGGACTGCTATTTGTTTCATACCTGAAATAAAAGGCAAGCAAGTCAGGGATTCCTCGAGCTGCTATCTCGATACCGATCCTTGAAACCCTGAATGAAGGGCACTGCTTAGGTAAGGGTAAGAAAGAAGCGCTGATCCACTTATACTCGCTAGGGGTTACTCTATCACACGCATCCTAGCTTATCTCACTTCTTCCTTGAAGGTCCCACGGACTGTTCGAATCCTTAGCCTGTCCTTGATTAGCTTCCTATCACCTACGCCTCCTCCCAGGAAGTCACTATTCTTTCCTTTCTCCTGGCTCCTGAAGCTTTTGCATTTTTCAAAGGCCTTCACTCGATCTTCATTCTACTATAAGAACTCAAACCTGAGTCCATTACTCTCCTGGTCGAGTTCGTTTATTCGTTTTTTAAGAACTCACACTTCGTACCTGAACATGAATAGGCAGCGCTCTTTTTCCCGACGTAAGCCCAGGCTTGCTATCATCCAGTTGTGGCTTTTTCCCCTCTTAATTCTCAGGAGAGTGCTATAGCTTGTTCGCTAAATTCCTTCCCGATACCCCTTCATCACGTCTTGGGCAACCCTAGCCTTGGAAAAAACATTCTCTCACTTCCCCGGACGAATTGATTTAATATCTTTTCAGGTTCAGTGAGGACAGTCCTCCTAGCAGCGGTTCCTTTTCATATCCCGCTTTGAAGCAACTACACTCGCTCGTTAGCCTGTCTGGCTCTCGACCTGCTTCAGTCTCTAAAAAACTCTGGCAGCTGGGACTATTGCATTCGCAATACTTCGTTCTGCTACCTTCCGATGTTGCTTACTACCAAACCGACAGCTAACCTTGCTTTTCTACCTTATCAGTAACAGCTATATTCGGAGACTTTACCTGAAGAAAACGGAGACCTAGAACTACTAGGATTCCGCGCTTCCAGCTTTCTAAAAGCTATTTTAGTTAGCCTAAAGTTGTATTTTTGAAAAAACCTTGGCAGGATCATAGCTATCCTCCCTCCTATCTTCTTGACTCCTTCTCATAAGGGCGGGCAGAGTCTCAAAGAGTGCTTCTAAGCTCCGGAGATTCTTCCGGGAAGCTAGGTCAAGGCTATCTGGCAGAAAAGGATTCTAATGGCACAAAGCCGTTCTTCTCCCGTTTCCCCGATCTCCGCTGGCTGCTCGCAGGAATTTTTGAGCTTGATCCTTTCTCTTTCTCGATAGTCCCCTGGAAATAGAAATGGGCTAGAGCTCCCAGTCGTTTCTAAGGAATTTCTACCTTTTGGATCGAACTAGGAATCATACATTCGCTGAATGACTCGACAACCAGGTATTTCACTTACCTGCACATAAGCTTCCTATATTCTCTAGAACATCCCATCTCGTTTCATAGCGCCTGCTTCCCGAAAAGATAGACTTCCTATCAAATCTTTCACAGTCCCCAGAGAGATCCATCCGATGGTCTTTCACTCTCTCGCTTCGTCTTCCCAGCTATCCTTTACATGCAGGTAAGATCAGATCGAATGCTCATTCTGGCTTCTCATCTAGCTTCTCTCCCACTACTCAACCCTATTTCTTATTATTTCATTATTTTAGTATTTTAGATTGAACGGACAGCTTATGCTTCTAATAGATTCCTAGCTAGCTAAGATGCATCTACGAGAAGCTATTTTTTATGTAATATTACATTATATGAAAAAAGAGATCAAGTAGCGAGTAAACAAGATCGAATTATAGCTTGTTAAAGCTATAGGAAGAAGTGGGATCTCTCTAATATAGGCAAGCTAATAAGGACTAGCACGTTACCAATCAGGTAACAAGGTCTGTCTCTACTTTTTTCTTCGACCTGGAAGCGAGTAGAATGTTTCGATTTTCATTTGAGACTAAACACAGGGTCTGACCTAGACTCATATAGCCCGAGTACTTAGGCATAGTACCTTAACTCTTAAGATGCATGGCGTTGGTAGAACCCTCAACACCCTACCTTCACTTCATGTCTTCTAAAAGCTGTTATGGAAAGAGATCAATCAGATGACAAGGCCTACCGTGTCTCCAAGAAGATTGAAGTTCTCACTCAAGCTCAAGATTCTCAGTCTAGTCTTATACCACCTAAGCGGTTCAATGGAATGGGAATGAAAGGGGATCTTCTTCTTATGGAGATCTGGTAGTACAGTAGATGTCCTTCCATGGCTTGCGTACGGAAATAAAGGATGATTCAACCCTTTTATGATTCACTCTGTTCTCTCGAATGAAAACAAGTCTGAAGGGTTTCCCCTGATTCAGAAGAAGACAATTCTGATTCAAAGAGTCTTTGGCAAAGGAGTTTTTTCCCTCTGCTCTTCCTTTGGTTATATACCAAATCACCTACCTGTATCAGTTGATTCTCCTGATTCTTAGAAAGTGAGGCCTCGTACAGATTGCTTTCATAAAGCATTAATGTCCTTCTTTTCAAAATTATCCTTCTTCCTTCCTTATTTGAGGATTCAGCCCTGGTTGATAGTTTGTTTCAGTTGAAGGGCAGAGATGAGGTTTGTAAATAAACCAATTCCTTCTGTCGTGTATTCCCGATTAATGCAGCCTTAGATGCTTCAATTGTCGATTTTAGTATTGAGCGAAAGGTTACACCTATGGATTATTTATTGTAGGCCAACTCTACTCCACTAGTACCAATAGGCGGCATAGGGGAAAAAGCACTACGCCTAGGAATTAAAAAAAACGAAAACTTTGTTAGAAATTACCCCCTTTCCTTATCGGGATCGGGATTAACAAGAATGGTTGGTACAACAAAATCCATCTCGTTCGTACTTTGGATACCCCATAGAAGACTGTTGAAGTTCTTAATTCCTTGAAATTCATGGGCGTTGGGGACAAAGAAATTTTTGGAGTTACCTTTTTTATATATCTAGTTTTATATATCTAGTATCAACAGCTTGATACTAAAAAAAGAAAAAGATCTTTCGCAGGCTAGAGATTTCTTGTAAAAACACTAGCCCCACTACCACTAAATTGAGAATTAGAATATTGAAAGCTTATTATTTATTATATATATTATTTGCTTTTCATTATGCACATAAGGGAGGAGCCGTATGAGATGAAAATCTCACGTACGGTTCTGTAACGGAAAAGCTTTGGAATATTCTTTTCGGGCACTAGAACGAAACCCGTTCTTACCACTTTAATAATATGTCTGTAATTACGTGCTACTATCTCCACTATAGAAAGAAAAAAAGGAAAGAACTTGATTTTCAGCACATTTATACGAAAAAGTCTTTATTATTCTAAAAGCATAAGTAGTAAACATTTTCAACTAGGGTTCCCATACATGCAAACATAAAAAAGAAAACCAAACAAAGATAGTTAGCATAAATAGGAGTCTATCTCCAGTAAGCATCGGAGTAGATCTCTACTAAAAAAAGACAAAGAACACCATAAATTAAAACACACTACTTTGCGTCTACAGACACTTATTTAAACCTTCTAAAACTAAAAAGAGTCGACGGACTCTTCTATTCTAGTCTCCCCGGTGACCGTGGGTGGCAGCACGCACAATTAGGGCTTCCTGCTCCGCCCGCAGCGCTTGCTGCCTCTCCTCCAAACCCTCTATGCGCTCTCTGGTAGCGCGAATGCGCGCTTCTTTCCTTGCAGGATCCATTGTTCTAACACTTATCAAAAGGGAGTTTAGCACTCTACGGTGCTCTTGAATTTGATTTTTCAGTTGCCCCATTTCGGCAGCAATTGCAGAAAGCCTGTTTGCAGCATCCATATCCATACGTGCTAGTACTCAATTTCTTTGATTTGAATTTGATGAAGTGAAGACACTTATCGAGCCTCTATTTATAGAGTGGTAGAGTAATATTGCAGTACGAATTGCATGGCTGGCACAATTCTGACTACTATAACCACGCTGCCTGTATGAAAAAACAAACTTTGCAGAACCGTTTCACCTAATCGATCGTGGTGAGGATTCGGCGGATCATCCACGTCACGCTAGGATTTGGGAAGGACATTCACGAGAGTGAGGTGAGTTTGAAGAGAAGGGGGTGGATTTTGGTGCTCTAACTGGCTGTGAGCATGGGAATTGTCTTTGTCAATACCAAGGGACGGGGCGCGATAGAAAAGCGGCAGAACATACATTTATATAAGAATTTATTTTGGGTAGAAACTAGCCAGCAAGCTAGCTAGCTAAGGAAAGAAAGCAATTGCTCGGGCGAGATAATAAGCATGGTCAATGGCCATACATTTCACTCATAGCTGCAGGTTGCTTGCTTCCTGACTACACGTAATGAAACGGAAGTTCGGGATGAGCGAGCATACTACGATAAGCGAGACTCCTCTATAAGATAAGGGAAGGGGGTTCCAAACCAGCGAAAGTGGTGGAGGCGAAAGCCCTTGTTGCTTGTTCCGTACCGTCAGCATCCCCCGTTTGCGTAGTTGCTTGTTTCATCTTTCTTGAATCGATATGTGGTTGGTGTGAAGTGTAGCGTACTTACCTTTATAGCCTGCCGGAACGGAACTATAAAGAGTGTGAGGGATCATTCCTCTCACTCCCTTGCGGGACAGTTGAGCCTCATGAATAGCCTTCCATCGAAAAGACAAGTCAAACTATGTGATATCTACTTAAATTACCCAAGGTCATTTAAAGTATACATTAGAAGTAGACTACTTAGTCATGGGCCGGGGCATAATGAGAGGGAGTGGGATGCATGGCAAGCAGTCTTCCCTCGTCCTTCTAACCGAACTAGCTAAACGAGGAATAGGGTTGGGCGACCCGAAAAGGCCGAAATGAAAAAGTATTCACTTCTTGCAAAGATGGGCCTAGAATACCTTAAAGGGCTAAGTAGGGAGGAGGGGTAAGCGTGATTTGGAAGCTTTCAATAGAGTCTGAGACTTCATATATGCAATACTCCTCAAAAGCCAAAGCCAGATGCATAACTTACAGTTCGTCGGTATCCCCATAATACGGATTTTGGTACCCACCAGCAGTCACTTACCAGTAGACCCGAAGCAGCACCATCTCGCCTAGTATCCTTTGGTGTCACAGCTTCCCGTTCCGGTTCCAGGAGGTGAAGATCAAGCACATCGAGACCCTGACGGAACGGAATCTAGAGGCAATGTAGCAAGAGCGAGACCCGGAAAAGAGCAAAACCCAGCAGGAGAGGCATATTTTGTAGCCATGATCGTGATAAAGATCAAGCCAGCTGTGTACCCAGGCAAAGGCAAGAGGACCACTACTGTGATGTAACTGATAATCAGTGGACTCTTCTTCCTCTACTACTGAGACTGACCGACCTGCTAAGAGGGTGGTAGAGGCATTTTAAAGGATATCGGGGGGAAGATAAATAGAACCTAGAAGGAAAGAAAGGGAAGAGCTCTTCCTTAGATCTTTTATATATAAGAGGAACGATTCCTGCTTAAAAAAGGGCTGCATTGCTAGGGTCTACTATTCCTGCTCAAAAGAGGTCGTCCCAAGGGAGTGCCCCTTACAGCTCTAGCTCTTCAGTAACCCACGTTGCGGAAGAGCATTCGTACTTCTCACCCTTAGTTCCTTTATGTATTCTCCTCTATCCCGTTCCGGAAGTAGGAGATGCTCTAAAGGAGCTATAGGGTAGGGGTTTCTTCCTAAATTCGTGTCTTTCTCTATGCCATGCGAAAAGGTCTACTCAAGACCTAGCTATGTATGGGGGCCCGACCCGGATCCAAGTAGCGGATGGGGTTTGTGGAAGATTACACTCCTCTACCTGAGATTATGAGTAAGCTTGGTCGATCTCCCTGGACACTTGGGGTGAGTGGGATATAAGGTTGTAACAAATTCCCCTTATCAGTGAAGATGAAATGGACAAATTCTCCCGTAGCAGGCAGGCGGGAGAGGTTACTAATTTGACATGGGTGGGATCTAAAATGAGAACTTTTTTTGTGGGATCCAAAATCATAATGGGAAGTTCTACCCGGAATATAGAGGGGAATGAATCGATCAATCGCACCCACCCTTTGGATGAAAAATGCACTTCGTTACATGAAGCATGGGTGATATTTATGAATTGGTCGGAGGGTGGGAATAAAAGGCATTGATTTATCAAGAAGAATAGTTTTCATTTCGTATATGCTTCGCCCGTACTGAAAGAGTAAACAAGCATCAAACGCCTGCTCTTCCCCTTCTTTCCATCCAGTAAAAGATTTTCTTGTACCCCCTGTGTCTAGGGATTCCTGGGGCATGAGTTAAGCATATAGTTGATTGCTCCTTTCTTTCGATTTCGGAGATTAGAGCAGAAGAACTCCGTAACGACGGAGAAAGGTTTCGCCGAAGCAAGTGCCTTAGTTCTTCTTCATATTTTTGGTATTTTTCGAATTCTAATATAATAATAATAAGCAAGCACACTTGCCCATTTTTATTTACGATTTTTCTTTTTCATTTTCACTCGATTCATAAACTTCTCTCAACCCAATTCGATTCTTTTTTCGACCCAACCCCGGGGCTATATGGGGCATCTATCTACGGGGGCCTTCATCTTATTATAGGGAAAGGGGGGAAGGACGAACTTCATTCGGTAGCAGCGGGGTATCGAGTCATTGGTAACACCGCCTCATTTCGGAACCAGATCGAAACCCGACTCACTTAAATGTCCTAGCGAGGGGTATCGATAAGGGTTGGATGCGAACCCCTCCCATGAGAAATAAAGGAGCCTAGCAGCCTTTTTTCTGTCTATTCCTGATCGAATTCCCTCCCTGTCATCGTATCTTGTGTTAGAATCGCTTTCGGGCTTCTTAGCGCTTTCCCATCAGTGGAAGTTTTGTCTCCCGTCCCTACCGATAGTAACTGATCAACCTACTGTTGGAGAGCATATCTTTTTCCATTATTGGTATCTTTCTATCTCGGAGTGGACTAAGGCATCAATCTGAACTCTAAGCCCTATCGCTTGGGAATAAATGCTTCCCTAGCTGTTTTCCGGAGAAAAACGAAGCCTTAGAAATTGGAAATTCATCCCTCCAAGCGGATAAAGGCTTAAACCTATTCATCTATCCTATCCCTCGCTTTACTCTTCTCGGATTTTTTCTCCTGGCATTGATAGCGATTGATCGAATTCCTACTCTCGTTTGTTTGAGAGGCTTTTCAGTTTTCCTTATCTCTCGTGTCTTTGAACTGCCATGAAAAGAATTCGAAATACGTATATCTGGTACTAAATAAACCGCCTTCGCTGGACAACCCCTATGTCTTGGTACTCTACCCTCCCATTCATAAGAGAGTGGTAGTTGTCACCGGAAGCAGGTGAAAGCAGTGAGTTGAGTAAGTCTTGTCAACAACGCTTCGCACAACTAAATACTAACACACTGTTCACTTCTGTATTTCTCCACCGCCAAAACACAATGACTTATGCAATTCATACAGGCACGCATGAAACACGAGCGAAAAACTATGAATTTGCCTTAAAAGCTCGCGGGCCCCGACCGATGGTCGTTCCTAGGCCCAGTCAACCACTTATGATGACTTCGCCCTTACCTACCAGTGCTGGAGCCTCTCCTGCCGATGTCACCACTGGTTCAGGTACTTTCACCAGTACTTAAGCCAGCACCTAGCTATGCCCATGTCGTAGCTTCTGCGGCTACGAGAAACCTCCGGACCCCAGCTATGGAAAAGGATCTTTTATTGTCCATGCCCTAGCCGTTGCTTCCGCTGGATCAATGGGATCCCAATCTCGATTTCCTAGGTATGCTTGCCCTGTTCAGAAACTGAAGCTACTTTTTCTCTTTCACTACACCAAACCAAACCCACGAACTTTCACCCAAACGCATACAGTTGATTCCACAGGTACCGCGGGCACGCTACTAATGCCTGTTGGACTTTGCAAAACTGATTTCCTTACCCACTGGAGGAAGGAAAAAATAACTTAGCTTTCGACAATCGGAACCTGAGAATATTCAAGGACCCGTTACCGGGCAGGGTAAAACCAACAGCACAGAGGCTCTGCAGCAACAGGAGCCACAAAGACGATTGTAGAAGGATACCAGGATTATACTCAAACACAGCGGTACTCTCCGAAGTAAGCCCTGAAAATAAAGGTGCTACACTAATTGTAGTAACCAGAACAGGGCCTCGGCCCCAGATGCTATGGAAGACCTTTCCTTCCTTGCCAAGGGCAGCTGCTCGACCAAGCAACCAATTACCACCCTAAAACGTAGCCACTCACCTGGGAAAAATTCCTGCTCAGATCTCAATCCTAGACTTTTTCTCTTCTACGCCGTACTTAGGCAAGCTCGGTTGTCAAGGGAAAGGCTCCAGGATTACAAGCCATGATCTAAAAAGTGATTGCCCCCCAACCCTTTTACAGTTCCAGAAGCAGAGGGAGCAGCTTCAGTAGTTCCATCTCTCTAACCCGCAGGAGTTCCGGTGGAGGGTGAGGACCCGGATAGAGAGGGACCTATGGCAGTAGTTTAAGTCGGCCCAGTGGCGGAGCTAGCAGCAGCAAAGCCTTTTTTTTAGGGATAGTTTAATTCCGGATCGAAGAGATTCACCCGTAGTAGATAAGGGGGCAAAGCCAGAGGCTAGTCTATAGGCGCCTCTATCTGTAATGGGGGAATTTCTTGCTCAAGCTTCTGGATCTGGGAAGGAACTGCTCGCTACTACTACATACGATGCACTATTGAAAGGCTCGACCCGGCCCGGAAGAGCGATCCAGGCATTTTGAAATCGTGATCCAAAGAGAGTCCTAGTCGCCATAGTCAGAGATTTAGATGTAGTTCCGGATGATCCAGATCCAATCGATTTAGCAGTCGCGCTGTTGCCCTCGAGTCTTGGTTTGGGAAGCATGTGAGTTGGAATGTACTATCCTCCCGACTGACCAGCGAATGACGCGAGCGCGACAGGTAGCAAAATTCATGATGTGACCATGACTCCCAAACATATCGACCCGAGTTGCGGAATAAGATCGACTTTTTTGAGCAGGGAGCGAGTCGAGTAAAAAAAAGGCACGATCTCGAGGCAGGGGAAGTGGAAGCACAGGGGGAAATAGAATCCACAAACCAAAAGCGAAAAGCAAGATGAAGAGGAATTCAGACCGATATAAGAGCAATAGAGTTGGCAAATCCACTGCCCGAGAAGACAGAAAGAGGTCTTTATTTGAAAAAAACAAAGAAATAAAAGAGGATATATTGTTCCAGGGACAGAGAAGCCAATAAAAGACATTGATCTTGCCACTGGACTATAAGTGTATCAAACCAAAGACAAGATGCGCAAGCAAGTCTATCAGAACGAGATACCGATACAAATACCGTCGGGGTAAGCCAATGGGATACCAAAGGGGTAAAGCAATCCGATAGAGAGATGCCGTTCTTTTGTGCTCTAGCGTGGAGCTCTTGTTACTCGAGTCACAGAACCCGAGGGAAAGAGCTCATCAGCATGCAAGTCGATAAAACCTAAAGTAAAGGCAAGATGCGAAGGTACGAGCTTGAAGCATATAGGGGCAGCGACCCCTTATTAGTTTAGTAAAGTAAAGCTCCAAAAAACGAGAGATTAACCTGCGGTGCAGATCTGACTCGACTAAGGAAAGATCTACTCCGAAAGATCAGAGAAAGAAGAGCGTTTGATCTACTAATAGCGGCATAAGAACAGCAACTATACTGGCATTTGCTTCAACCTAAGCAAGACGCATTTTTGAGACATAGTGATCCATACTCTCTGTCGGGGGGCTTAGGCTTGGCGACCTAGGCTCTGTCCACCAAACCAATATCAAATATCTCTGTTGGGGACCTAGGCTTGTGGCACCCCCTATCTCTTAAATCTCTTAAAGGCTGTTCAAAATAAATATCTCTTTCTTTCACCAAAGATGCTCTTTTCTAAGTTCACTTTTTTCAGGAAGGCTTTCTTAGTGTTACGGGAATAAAGGAGAAGAAAGCGCCCCTATCTACCAACATGAAGCGCGTTGCCAGGGTGGATCGAATGTTTTCTAACGTATTCTTCTTTTTTTTTCCAGTAGATCTATATTCTCCGGAAGATCCCCCTTATCCATCGGAAGATCATTCTGCAAAAATGGGTGGAGAAAAATGAGCAACTACCATTTGCATAGACCAATCCTTGACCTCGATCGAATCCCCCAAGCTCACTCGAAAGCCCTTTTTCGCTCTATTCTATAAATGCTTTCGTCTTGGATAAATGCGTATTGAATTGCTTAAGAACGCGTATAAGTAGTTCTAACGCGATCTGAGAGGCTTCGTACTGTTCTTGTTGGGCCAGCCGTCTATTACATAATCAAAGTCAGTCCTCCCTGAAAGAAGGGAAACCACTATTCTTTTAGGAATCCGGCTAGCCAATAGAAAGCCCTACTCGTAGAGGCCTTAAGCGAGCATTCAGTTAAAGTCAGTATTAACCTTGCCCTTGTTTACTTTTTTGGGGCTAGCTAACCATAGAGAGGAGAGCCCGTTAAGGAATGGGCATCTGAACCGGGCCAAGCTCTTAGAATGAATGAGTACTTCGGGACTCTATGACTAACAATCTGAACTGGACCGGTAGTATCCGAATGCACAAAAATGGATTTCTAATCGATTGATGCACTTTTCCTTTCCCGGGAAACTAACAAGCCGAACTTGTTAGAAGGCTGTTAAATTTCGTTCTAACCTACTTAATTAAATAGAAAGAGAATGTGGTGGTACCGCCAAAATATGGTCTTCGTAGGTCTTGGAGTCTCGGTTTTATAGAATCGGAGCAGGCACCAACAAAGAATAGGTTGAATGAACCGGACACCGTACCTCACCCGAAATCCTGCTGCCAAAAAAAAGGAAAGCACCCGCAGCGTACAAGCGGAGGAGTCTTTAGGTAGTCTTTCCCTATTTCCGAGCTTGGTTGGTTAGCTCCTTTCGTACTTGTATTGTATTTGCTTCTCGTTGACTAAACCGCTGACTGGCCGGTTTGCGAGTGATGAACCGATCTCGGGGAAAAGGTCAGACTTGATAAGTGAGTTCAGAGACAGAAGTGGTCAAGGGGCTAATTGACTCGCATGCTTACCGCGGAGCGGAAGTGAGTACTTAAGCGGACTTAGCCGCTGATTGAACTGATCTCGAAGCGGACCGGGTTGCGTCTACGGCGGGAAGGGTAGGATTTGGGTTTGTTGGGGCAAGGAGTAGTTTCTTTTCCGCCAGGGGAGGAACGAATCCACGAATCAAAGAAGTGAACCATGTTGTTCGAAGCGATCCAAGTGAGACTGGGACTACGTACTAGGCGAATCAATTATTCGTTCGTTCAAGTTCAATCCCATCGCGGAATTCTTACTTCTGCTTTTCGTTCGATCCAACCGGATTCCCCTAAGCTAAGGGCTCTCGGAATTCCCCTGAAAGAGTCACTCTAACGGGGCATTTCACTAGTCGAATTTCCTCGGGTAGAAGAACGTAACTCAATTCAGCTTAGAATTCATCTATTCCTATTCATTGATCTAATCCAGATCTGATATTTACCATTCTATTTTGAAGGGCTGATCTTGTTTACTCTGATTCCTTCCTTGGTTTGGTACTGCTTTCAGCCTTATAGCTCATTGAAGCCTTGCCTTCTAGCTTTTTCCCTCGGCTCGGATCATAGAACTGCCTTGTCCCGATTGAACTGGAATTGGCTAAAGACCGGAGACATACTTTCCTGAATGCAAGCTTCAAGCAAGGGTTTCTCATCAATCCTTCGAGGGAGATCCCTGGAAAGAAAGATAAGTAAACAGTTCGATCCCTTGCAAGCAGGGGATTTGGGCAAGTACAAAGACTCGGGATGAGCTCCTTAGCGCTTACTCCATCGGCAGTAGATGACCTTTCTTAGGCACCTGGCTGACTCTTCCTCCCGACTTTCCGTAAAGCGCTTAGAAGGGAAGGGCCCATGCTTACTTCTTACTTCATGGGTTGGTTTGGCCTCTTTCCTTCCTTTGAAAGAGATCCCAGGTGCAGTGCCTATTCACTCTGAATCGGATCTTGCACTTTCAGACCGGTCCTTTTAGCGCTTAGTTAGTCCAGCCTTTGAGCGAGATCCAATGACGGAGGTTCGGGATCTTCTATCTATAAGATTGACCAAAGTGGAATGCTGACTTACTAAGGGCAGGGCTAACCGAACTGGGCAACTTTCACTGGTTTCATTTCCGAACAGAACTTCAACTCCCTTGAAAGGGACTAAATCGGCTAAATCAAGGCAATAGTGATTTCTCGAGGAGTTAGATCCAGATATGATCTTTCCCATAAAGCTAGGCATGCCAAATCAAATCCGTATTCCAGAGCAAGGAAGGTCTCAGAAGACTAGCTATAAGGAAAGATTCTATTCCATATGCCAAAGCCAAGAGCCAAGCTAACTCAATAAAGGAAGAAACCCTGCCAAAGCTTGGAGTGGGAGTTGAAGAGTTAGGATAACAAGAAAATGTCCTTTAGTAGCTACTATAAGGTAAGGAGGAAGGAGATACAGCTTGAGCGTGGAGCTTGTCTTCTTGACAGGCCTACTTTTCTTTGTTCAACTGGGCTGGTTCGCTTGACGGGTCCTGGTAGGCGCAGGAGAGCAAGCAAAGCATGACGGTCTTCAGTCTAGCATTCCTGTAGTTCAAGAGTGAATAAGGAAGTTCCTTCTTGGTTTCGCATGCCAATTTGCAACTGCTTTATTTCGCTACACCCACCCTCCGACCTGATCCTTAATCTATTTTATATTAGCTTTACATTACGAAATACCTTCGCGGAGTTCGAGGGAAGAACCCAGAACCCGATCTAGGGCTGAATAGCAACTCGTACGTAAGCATACACACTTCGAGCAGAACTCAAAGCGATCATAGCGCTGATCCCCTTACCTACATAGCCATTATTGCAGATCCGGGCGTTGCGTGGTTGTTTTGCAAGATCTCGCTTTCATTTCGTAGAGTGGATCAAACATGTGTTCAGCTTGATTCGTTGGTGCAGTCACTTCATCATCTTATGATTTGAAACTCGATTCCGCTTACACAAACAACGTAGTTGTTGCTTGGTGAGTCCCTTCTCCTTTGTGTGCTCCTTCGGTTTTCTAGTAGAGAGATCTATTTGCATCTGAAAAGCGGTACATTACTGGACAAGAGCGAGTTGGATAGACACAGAACGTCCTCCACACTGCTTACTCCGTTAGGCGATTTCTCTTCTACGCTACGATGTTGTACGCTGGCACGGCATACTTCGGTCCGGGGGTACCACGCAGCAATCCTTTCAAGCAAGACCCGGTAAACAACACGCCGAACCCTTCTATACCCTTCTTAGATAAGCACGAATCCCTAGGGACAGAGAACTTCAGTCTATCTTTTCCCAGATCATTGCACCTCACCCAATAACATTGGTCTTATTTTTGTTCAAAGAGATTATTCAGCCAAGATTGATTCTGTCGAGGCAACTCTCTTGATCTTGATGTCGAAACTAGGGTTGGTTAATTATAAGTTAGAGGGTAACCGAACTCCATTCTTGAGTCTCGAATCAACGAACGGATTGATTGTTCCGAACCTGGCACGGTTGCACTCGCTTTTTGGTTGACTACCTCCGTCGTTATCTCTCTTAATCCCCCCACCCCGAAATCTTGGGTGCCTGTAGCCGCATTTAGCTAGCCCCTTAAGCTTCCCACGTCGATACCAGAAGGACTACAACTACTTACGGGGGTGCTAAACAGCTCCGGCACAGTTACTTGAGTCAAGTCGGGAAGGTAAGCCCAAAAGAGACTTAATCCTATAGACAACGGTGGGAGAATGCGGCAAGTCCAAAAAGACCGGTGCTTCGCTAACTCCCAAAGAAAGGCTGACACGTGAAACTGGCATTTCATGCAATTTGACATGAGGACGGGAAACACTTTGACAAACAATATGACCTATTCCCCTTTCGGGGGACCTTTCAAACCGCGGCTTATGCAAACTTACACCTGAAACTAGAAAACTGCTCGTGCCAGTCAGCTCCTTAGCGATTTTGATCGCTTTGACCCCTTTACCCCGAGTCAAAGGGTTTTGCATTAACCGTTCCTCAAGCTCTACTTGTCGCTCCGAAACGCTCTTTCTCGCAGGACGACTAGGGGCCAGCCCGGGAAAGTTAATGCAAGGTTTGGGGGACAACGGGGCATATGAAGAAATTGGGGACCGGAGGCTTGGAACGGGGCGATTCTCGTTATGTCTTGGGTCAAGTACACGATGATATACCGAATCTAACAGAGATTTGGTGGAAAATCCAAACATAGTTGTAACATCATTCAATCTTATTTCTTAGCACACCGCCTCCTAAGAAGGGAAACGAGTGCCTTTCGGCTAAAAGGTGGGGACCTCGCAAACATGTGGGAATGGGGGCATTACAGCTACCGTGTTGTCTTTCTAGCTAGACTATACTACGAAATTTTTATCGGCCTTTCACAGCCGATTCGCGAGCACAGGCTTTTGATAATAGAGGATTTCTTGCTTGCTTTGGAATGAGAATTTTTTTTTGAAAAAGAGATGCTTCGGGATCCAGAGATTTCTCCGTTGAAGTGAAATTTCAAATCGGATCGACTGAAACAAGTATCCGATCTTGGTTGGCCTTTCACCCCTAGCCCTTTCTTAGCTTCGTAGCCCCATCATCTTCCACTTGAGGTTTCTTTGGAGATTTCTCTTCCCCTAGGGGTGAGCTTTCTTGGCTTCACTCTAGAGTCCAGGGGGACGTCTAGGACTGATACGTATGCTTCTCCTCTAGATCCTGAAGATGAGCATCTTGGGTCAGGTGGTGGGATGTCCTCAGCAAAAATGAGATTTAAAATAATTTGCTCGGCTAACAGTTCTTCTGCCTCAACCCCCTTTCCTTTGGTTTGGTCAAAACCTCGGCGGCGACAGTGATGACTTGGCATGCACGAACTTCAAGCATTGATGGAGCGTGGACGACACGACCCCTGCTGTATGAAGCCATGGTCTTCCTAGCAACATATTCAAAGATGACTCGATGTCATAGATATGGAATGAAACTTCACGCACAGCGGGCCCTATTTTCAGCTTAATCAGGGTGCTGCCCACCGCATCTCTTGACGAGTCGTCATACGCTCTCACCCCTACCGCAGATGGTGTGAATGACACCGGATCTAATCTAGTTACATCGTTGATGGAAACAAAGGTCGAATACGGCTCAGTCAAAGGCACAGATGAAGGGAGAGCATACGGAACAGTCTCCGAAGGGGAAGGAGAAGAACCCCTAGTGAGAATTAGGCTTGATGAGGCGCGCTCTAGGACAAGGGACGAGAGAGCATTGATCTCTGGGCAGTCCAGTGGGACGGGATAGAGCTAGCGTTTAGGTCCTCTTCTTGGCAACAAGCAACCACTTCTTTATCTTTATTCAGCTCTTCTACTACTTCTTTTCCCTCGTCGGATGGCTTGGCACTTTTTGACGACTATTTCTGGGTCCCAAATGATCCATGGAGTCGGATCCAGCGAAATCAAAGAGAAAAAGCTCTTCTTTTCTTCTTCTTGAATGGTAGTCTTCTGCGACAATGACATGGATTACTTTTTATGGTGGAGATGAGGCATCTGGGGTTGTGGAAGCAACAAACAGACCCGTGCTGAGGTAGAGGGTCCTTGAAAATCCCCACGTTTTTATTGGGGTTTGATGGAGCATCCTCTTGAGGCACTGTCATTTTTCTCTTGTCTATAAGATCAAAGATCTTGTGCTTAATAATTCCATTTTTTTTGATTTCATCAGTAAGATGCCCTGGACCTTGATGGAAAGCGCAATAGGCCGACATGTTCCAGTAAGGTGGGACAGGATCTGGCACTGGCTTTGGCATCAGGAGCTGAACAAGGCCTTTGTCCAATAGCAACGGAAGGATCTGGCTCAAAGGTAGCTTCAATGGGGTGAACTGGCGAAGAGGTTTGTTATTCCCATCGTTCTGATTGTTGTAATTACGAGGGACTTGCTTGGTTTTCTGACCTTGGTTTTTGTTTTTGGCATTCTTATTTTGTAAAATGACATTCCATAGTAAAGGTACGAAACTACACTATGAAAAGCTGGCTATCGAGAAAGATAAATCATATGTTAACAGACGATTCTCTGCATCTAGGATTCAGACTAGGGCTCTTCTTCTACGGATAGAAATTCCTTTTGAATAAGCTAATAATCTATTTTCATATTCCCCGATCAGAGAATGGGAAAAATAGACTCTTTTTTTCTCCGCATTTGTCATGAAGTAGAAAGAGACAAGAGCGTATTCTTCAAATCCAAAACGCACTCTCTTCCAATTCCTTCTCATCGCAAAGCTATAGCGCTAGCCAGCAAGCATTCTCAAGACTACTTTGTTAAAATGAAAATCAAATCAATCTCCTCTGAATAAAAGCAAGGGCATTCGCTAAGCATAAGCCCTTTTCCCGGCATTCTCCGATCCTTAATAGCCTAAATAAAGAGTTTAGCATTAAAGGGGTAGAGGTAGAGTCTTCCTTCTTCCTTGCTTCTTACCTAATAACCCGGAAAAGTCCTCCTCCGCGTCTGGTGGTATCGTATAGTTGATCACGGCTGCTTTTAGGAGTGATCCTTCCATAAGAAAAGAAAGGTTTTGATTCGTCTTTGCTTGAGTAAAGAAAGCTTTATCCGGCTCCGCTCCGGTTAAAACAGTCTAATGAGAAAGCGTCTGTTCACGTCAGGCAATGGTTTTGTTGATCTACTTTGGTTACAACTCGATAGTGATGAGGGTCAAGTAAGGGATTGGGTTAGTGTTCAGTGTACCGGGTACAAGATCGAAAAGAATGCGAAGCTTTCCATGCCCAAAGACTCCCATGCCTTTCTTGGTTGGACCAACCCAACCGGCCATCTAAGCCAAATTGATATGGAGGGGACACGTAGGAGCATTCCTTTTCGAAGGATAATGCGTGCGATTCAAAGACGCGATCGACTTTGAAAGGCTATCAGCAAGCATGAAACTCCTTCAATCGCCAATACCACGCTCAATCAATATACCGGAAAGATGTATTCTCATGCATTTTCAACAACACATTCACGAACTCAAAGAGAGCAGGGTGATAGCAAGGCTGTGGGCTTGCATCAACAGGAGACTCAAACAACACTTAGATTAGATTTACCCCGGGATACTATACATAACCTATAGATCTACTACAATGAATTCTTCATTCAACCCAGAATCGACAGAAGCATAAACGTACTAACAGAAGAAGGACCCCTAGCATTTGTAGTCAAAAACGCTTTCACCGACGAGAATGCCAGAGACTGAGAGATGAGGAGGGAATCGACTAAGACAGAAGGGAGGGGCAAAGAGTAGCTCGATCGAAAGCGAGAGGAGAAGTTTGGGTCTGGTGAAGACGAACTCCCTACATTAAAAGATTCGGCCTTGCTTGCTTATTATGTGGTAATTGTCTACCTTCCTGACGAACCGGGCAACGTAGAGAAAGGCGAGATGGTTCATTTCTATGAAATAAGAGTACATATTCGAGAAGAAGGGATGGTTATTTTCTGTAGAGTAGATACAGAAGGGTCCAATGACGTATAGTCGGGCTTGGAAGCCCTACGATTGCTTATGGGCTCATAACGCAGAAGAATGACATGATGAATAGGAGGCACTCCCTTTTTCCTTGCTATGCTTCGGTTGCTTTCATTGATGACGGATTGTTCCCGGGTATCATCCTCAAATAGGAAGGAGGTTAAGGGCTTTTGATCGAGGCAGTCACTAGAGCTTGTTGGCCGCGAGATGCAATTCACTTCAAAAGAACGCAGGGAGCAACCAACTGGTAAGAGATGAAACTTCATTTTCAATAGACGAAGAAAAAGTCTTATAGTTTACTACTAATAGAATCTATTTCTTGTACAGCAGCAATAATCGTTATAGTTTTTAATAAGAATAAGGCGACTGCTCCGGGACATAAAAAGAAAACGCGTCTGAAGACAATACAATAAGGGGATGCTATCCACTACAAAAGGAAATCCGAATCGGAACAAAGAAATTGGATCGAGATCACAGCAAATACAAAGGTTATTCACGACCCGTATCTCGACAGCAAAAGATGCTTTTCAAAGTCCGTTGTTATGAAGTTCGTTCCAAAGCGAGTGCTCGGATCCTGGTCGTGCCGTTGGATAAACGACTTTGGGTTTGGGTTAGTCTTTCTCTTGAATTACCCCCACGCTCCACGTTATGCTTCGGAGATAGGCCCCACATCTGAATTAGAATACTACTTTCTGGACTTTCTGGGAGGACTTGATCGAAGAAAAGGGACAAATGGGTATGGCATACGAAACTTTATCAAGTGGATCAGCGACCTTCATCAATCTACTAGTCGAAATCAATATACTAGTTGGCAGCATGCTTTCATGTAAGTATTGGGAATAGAGTATCCTTAACATGACGCATATACGGAATGGAAAGCTTTTTTAGTCTAACCTTCGCCCGAAGCCTTTCTTGTTCTTGACTTTCAACTTCCAATTTGAATTCCCTTGCGCTTTAGTTTATGTCAAGTACGCCCCTTTCTACTATGAATTCCTTATGGACTCACTTCTTCATCTACGTCATAGGGAGCAGAGGCTGGGAGATAGCCGTACGCTTTGAAGTGTTAATCTTTTCTGTTTCCTTCTTTGTGACGTATGTCCAATCCAAACAACTGTTCCTAGCCGATGGAAAGGGTGAATGAATTCCTTTATTTTATTACAAAGAGGTTATCACGCTCCTCCGTTAGGTAGTGAAATTAGAATGGCATTGCCCGCCTTGCGTGGTGTGTAATCCTAGGGGAGGCTGCGCCATCATTACATATATGAAAAGGCACCGGACCATCTGCCATATGAAAGCCAAAACGGGATCTATCAAAACGGATCTCTTCATTCCTTGGTCGATTATTTGGAATACGAGGCGTCAGCGACTGTCTTTTCTTTCATTTTCTGTTCCGTTGCGCGCCGTGCCCGAAGTAGTCAAGACTGATAAATGAGATATTTGAAGAAAGGAAAGGGGGAGCTTTACGCAGAAAGGGAATACGCTATCCATGGAAAGCTCACTCGTGACGAAAGGGAATTCTATCCAAGAGGCAAACTTTGGCGAGTGGAATTGGCAAAAGAAGCCCTTACTGAGTTCAGTAGATGGGAACCCGGCCTCCCAATCGGTCCTAGAATGAAGTAAGTGTAAACTTTTGAGGAATGAATAGGCATCTGTACAATAGAAAAGGGGAAATATAGGTTGAATGAAAATCTTAATATATCTTAGCATAACCGTAGGAGACAAAAGAAGCAACAAAGGTGACTCTCAACTCCATAACTGATAGACGACTGACTTTTATTTCATCTCTATATCCTTATATACTTTGAATTACTCATCTATATGAGATTTATATATGTTTTGTGATATGGATCGAATCCCTTACTATAGTGAAAAGGCATTACTTTCTGATTGAAGAAGACCTGAAGCTAGCTCGAATCGACACAATTCAATGGTTTATAGCCTCTTTCTCGAAAGATTGTCTTATTCTTCAGTGTACCTGGTACAAGGACTACTTTAAAGGCCAATAAGAAGAAATAACCATTCCAATCAGAGCAGATTACTTAGATTCACTCCGCGTGGTTCGGGTGGTTCACTTCGCTCGGGAAAGTCCCTTATATCCCGTCTGGGGAACCTGGAGCAATACATAAATAAAGCAGGTACTTGGAAGGTGATCCATGAGCCTAAGTAATAGGCTCAAGTGGGAAAGATTGAATAAAAAGACCACTGGGAACTCAAAGGATGGAACCCCCACAACTAAATAAGCCCGCCGGTAACTCCAGAGAGGAATATAGGTGCTTGCTCTTCAGTCTATCTATGGAAACCTTATTTCCTTGATGAAATCATGCCTCCAACTGGCCTTCAAACGTCTTTTTATGGCCAGAAAATCAACATTCAAGATCTGGTACCCCTAACTTTCTCGACTTTTGCTTGATCGACGGACTTATCCGGGGCATGGACTGACGAACCGCTCTTTTCACTTTTCCAATAATCACACAGCCGAACTCTTCTTTCATGAATATCATACCGCGTTTTCTTGGGTGGAACACGCTTAAACTATGTGCATTGAATTCTTTCGGGATAGGAGTACATATCTTGAATGCAAAATTGCTTTTTGCGCCTAAATCTTATCCATAAGCATAAAAAGAAAAGTGGTTCGTCTTCCCTAGTAGTCTCTGGCGGATGAGTAATCAAAGCTAGGAGCCCCTTTTCTTTCATCGGAACTGGTAGTCTCGTATGGGTCTGGCTTTTCTCAATATGCGAAATCGAAGGAAGCAAGTGGGGCGATCCCGGCGGATGAGCCTGAGTTTGAAGCTTTCGAAAAGACAATGTCCTATGGTATCGGCCAGGAGGCTCGTGAGTTGATTCACGACTCGGTGAATAAGAAATAGAATAAGTCGCTTCTGACTGGGGTGATTCAGAGTTTTGGAGGAATTGAAATAATTTAGATAAGTCGACCCTATTCTATTGGGTAAAAAGCTTTTAAGCAAGTAAGCGAGGAAAGTAGACTGATGATGTTCACCCGCGGGCCTGATTCACAATCAAGATTCCGTCACGTATCGTCCAGTTATCCAATTCAACAGGTTCAGAACACCCAAAATAGCTAAAGCTGAGTGGCGAACGGCCGGATATCTAATCTCTGGGAGGAACCACCATATCTTTCCGCCGGATATACTCAATTTGAGTAATACCTCTTCCTATTTTAGTAACAAGAGAAGGTCTTCCGCGCATGATCGAATGGACTTTGAACCTAATGCGTGTCTCAACTTCTAATTGAGTGCTTGCACTGTCTTCGTTGGAGGTTTAGCTCCCTCTGCTTTGAGAAAGCAAAAACGAAGTGATCTCGGCTTTTTAGATACCCCTTTTTTGAAGTGGAGGAAAGACCGAAATCCTGTTCTTATTCCCAGAAATGGGTAACTCACGAACTAAAGAATGATTCTCTCTATATTCAATATAAAAATAAACACTTTCTTTCTCATCTTTGTAGATCCCAGAGGAATAAATGGAGGATTCCAAAACTGGATTAGGAGACATAGATTCAAGCTTTGAGCGAGCGGTGCTTTCATTATGCGGTTCCTCTTTTAGTTAGCGATTGTTCATCAAAAGAGAATGCTTTCTTAGGTAGGCTCCAGGTGAGTTTGTACTGAGATGTAAAACAGTGGGTAATAGGGCGGCAGTGCTTTCTATGCTTAATCGACGCCAGTAGTCTCACTTCCGAAATGGGATTTCGTCTGACTCGTAGGATCATCTGGATGAAATGAAAGGGGGGTTCCCGCTTGTGTATTGAAAGTAAATTGAAAGTAATATGTTCTCTCGTCCTCGGTTGCAGGCTGGGTTTTTCACTCGGAGTCTTTGCCTTAATCTATTCTCTTTCGTTAGCTAGACTTTCTCCTATCTGGCACCCAGGCATACGGGACTAGATCGCTCGGGAAAGCCTTTTCTCTAGAAATAGCTACCCATTTCCAGAAGGAATTGCCATTAGACTTTCGAGTGATCGTACCATAGTTTATAGAGAAATGTTTTTTATTCATGGAAGAACTGGGCTTATCTATGCGCCCTTTAGCTTAGCAGGAGTGCTTCTTTGTTGTGCCATAGCGTAACGAAAAGGAACCTTTCATCATCCACCTTTCTTCGGGAAGGCATATAAGGTAAGGAAGAATTTTCATAGAATAGATCGGTAAAGACCTTACTCTATTTTTTTCTTAAAAGAAGGAAGATAGGCAGAAGCTTACTCTTCTATAAGGGAGGCGAGGAAAATCTCAGACTAGAGCAATCTTTCTTACATGTAGTTTCAGGCTTAGGCAGGGATTTCCTCTTTTCTTTTGTTGCGGATGATCCAAGCCTAGCCTAGGAGGATGACTCTGTAAAGGGCTAAGAGGACTAAAGCATGGCGTAGGAAGCGGAATACCTGACAAAGAAAAACCCTGTTCAAGAGATCTCATTCGGTACGAGACCAGAGGAAACTGAAACGGCAATTGGTAGCCAAAAGACCTGCCTTAGAATTGGGTTTTTGGGAATTTTAGATAAGGATCGGCGCTAACTCTGAAGAAGAAGAATCAGAGGTGTAACCAGGCTATGAATATTTTTTACCAAAATTCCACTTAAGGACCAAAAGAAGCGGAGGGAACCACAGATCCTGTTGAGGCAGAGGAAGAGGAATAGATCTACGGCGAGCTTCCTCGATAAAGAAAGTAAAGCGGGTAGCCGCCCATGGAAGTCTTGTTTGCGGGTGTACGATCTAATCCTAATCCTATACCCGCAGGGAGGTGAAACTTCCTGTTGTTGAGGGGATTGAACTTCAAGCAGTAGGGATCGAAGCGAAGTCTGTTGCTCTTTGTTCTCTTCCTGGGAGTCAACTCCTCGCTAGTTTGTCCAGAAATCTCTAGGGTATGTTCATTTTTCCAAAGTAATAGTAGAAAACCGCTTTCAAGCCATACCTCATAGGTAGCCACCCATGAAAACATGAATGGAAGACTCAAGGGAAGACTCCTAGCTCCCTCCTACCACTTAAGTATCTGTTCCTTAGCGGGCGCTTCATACTCATGGCACTGCTACTGCGAAAGCCCCTACTGCTGAGTCCTCGCTTGCCTCTGACTTCTGATCCCGCTTCAGAGTCTGTGTCGGTTGATGCGCTTGCTAAGAAAGCGGATTCTCCCAAAAACCGATACATTCACCCTTGGGAGGAGTTGCCCACATCTCTCTTGGTACTACCTGCGGAGGTCCCTCCTTCAATCTTTATGACGGTAGGACCGGACTAAAATGACAGAAAGATTCCCCTCTTCATAGAGTTCCCTTGCTTTCCCTTGTTCATCGAGTGCCTGGTCTTGTGCTCGCTCATGCCGAGACTTTAAAGATCTTAGATCCGGTGGAGATTGGGCCACCCCTCCTGGCAAAGAAAGGCTCAGCATGTCATCATCTTTAGGCCGAACGGTGTTCAGTGAGTCTATATTACCGTATCCGCACGTACGGCCCTACTTTCACCTTTTGGCATGGGAAAGGGGAATCATAGAAAACCCGAAAAAGGTACTGCAAAAGGGGACAAAGTGAGGCAAGGAAGCACACAGCAAGGTCCTGTCTTTCTCGTACCTTTCCATCGTCCGGCTCAGGAATAATCCTTTTGGGTATCTATGAGATCGAGTATGGGGCACACTTGGTCATGTCTCTCGAAGGAAGCAAGCCCCGCCTTCCCTCAATACAGCAAGCAAGGGTAGCCGAATTGAACCTACCGCCTTATCTCGTTCCGGAGGATCTGTCACCCGATGGAATCTCGACTTGGGTGAGTGCAGAACGTGTCTCAATAGCTCCGCGGCATTTTCTCGATCAAGATGAGGTATAGTGACGTCCAGGGCCACTAGTTAGCCTGAATACTCGCCGTGGTGCTTGCTAGCCATCGTGGGTGGACCGCTTAGCCTGAGCCAAGGGGGCCTACACTTAACAAGGGAGCCACTCTGCCAGAGCGTGTTAAGCCCGCAATTCAACGGTTTTCTTTTATGAAGGGGTTCTTTCATAAAGAGTGTTGATTCGGAAATCTTTTGTCTTTCATTCTGGAAGAAGGTATTGTCGAGGTGTACAGTAGGGGAAGCGGTGAATGATGAGGATGGGTTTTTGGTTGGAACCAGCTCGGCTACTTGACTTCTTGCCGTTTCATCAAATGAGTGAAATAAAGAAAATGATGAAGTCTCGTTCATATCTTCACTCGGTTAGAGTATTGTCCCGAGTGCGGAGCAAGATTGAAAGCATTCAGGGATCTCGAGTGGATCTCCTTTCGGGTGGGCATTTCCATATAGATCTATTAGTCTTTTTTATCTTTGAATAAGGGCATAGCGAGCCAAAGCAGCTTAGGGATCAAGAGGCTTGGATCATTCAACCAACTCTGTCCGTGCCGTGCTTGAAACGCCCACACCCAAGCTGCTTAAAAACGTAGTAATCGTGCGGCGCCAATCAATAGAAAGCGTTAGCGGGCTATAGCTTGAATTGGCTCGTGCACACACACATGAAACTTCTGACGGCCAGGGAGGGTTCTGGATCTAATAAGCAGAAATGGCTTGTATCCTTTGAAAGCGGGGTTGCCTAAGA